TTAAAAATAAGCTAAACGAAGCTTTTGGGTTCATACCCCAAATATAAAGAAAAATCTTTTTTTTAAAATTAATAAAGTGCCTGATTAAAGGATTATTCTGATAGGATAAATTATGTAAATTTTTACCTTTATTATATTTTATAGAATTAAACTATACCTAATAAAATCAAAAATTATTGTGCATCATACACTAAAATATATTTTTTATAAAAAAAAATGAATTTATATTTCTTTATAGATTAATTTCTTATATTTTATCTATTATTTTTTTAACTCAAATAAAATATTTTTTTTTTTTATTTTATTTTTTAGAACTTTAATTTCAATTTCCTCTAATTCATGATTGGGATGTTGAATTGGGTTAGAAATTAATTTATTAAGATTTATCCCTTTAATTTCTAATTCAAATAATTTATTTAATTCAGAAACTTCATTAAAATATTTTTTAACTCAATCTATTGCATCAATTAATTTTTTATTTTCTATTTTATTTAATATAATTTTATTCAAAAATTTTGAAAATAATTTTTTAATTTCTATTTTAATTAATTCTTCTATATTAATTAAAATAGGCTCAACCCCATTTCATTTTTGATTCCCTAATATTATAGAAGGATTATCTTGATTAAATTGTTTTATTTTAATAACATGACAAAAAATTTCCCCCATAATTTTAATGTCATATTACTTAAATAATAATTTTTTAGTGATAATTATAATTCTTAATGTAATTATTGGCGCAATTGGAGGATTTAATCAAACTTCTTTACGAAAATTAATAGCTTTTTCTTCAATCAATAATTTAGGTTGAATAATTGCAGCAATAATAATTAGTGAAAATTTATGAATATTTTATTTTTATTTATACAGTTTTTTAGTAATAATAATATGTTTTTTATTTTCTATCTTAAATATTTTCTTTATTAATCAAATATATAATTTTAATATAAATTATCCAATTAAAATCTCCATTTTAATTAATTTTTTTAGTTTAGGGGGATTACCTCCTTTCTTAGGATTTTTCCCTAAATGAATTATTATTAATTTCATATTAAATAATAATTTATTTATTATTTCTTTTATTTTTATTATAATAAGATTAATTATATTATTTTTTTATATTCGAATTATATATTCTTCATTGATATTTTTTAATTTAAAATTTAAATGATTTAAAATTTTTATTAAAAATAAATCAATAATTATTATTAATTTTTTTAATTTAATTTCTTTATTAGGTATAATTCTTAGAACCTTATTTTTTTTATAAGGTTTTAAGTTAAATAAACTAATAATCTTCAAAATTATTTATAAAGAAAATTTCTTTAAGCCTTAGTATTATATTTTATTACTCCTTAAAATTTGCAATTTCATATCATTTTTGACTATAAAGCTACATTTTTAATTTATTAATAAAAGAGATAATTCTCGTTAATAAATTTACAATTTATCGCTTAAACCTCAGCCATTTTATTAGCGAAAATGACTTTTTTCAACAAATCATAAAGATATTGGAACTTTATATTTCATTTTTGGAATTTGAGCGGGAATAGTTGGGACATCTTTAAGTTTATTAATTCGAATAGAATTAGGAACTCCTGGATCATTTATTGGAGATGATCAGATTTATAATACTATTGTGACAGCTCATGCTTTTATTATAATTTTTTTTATAGTTATACCTATTATAATCGGAGGATTTGGAAATTGATTAGTTCCGTTAATATTAGGAGCTCCAGATATAGCTTTCCCTCGAATAAATAATATAAGATTTTGACTTTTACCCCCATCATTAATGTTATTAATTTCAAGAAGAATTGTAGAAAATGGAGCAGGAACAGGATGAACAGTTTACCCCCCACTTTCATCTAATATCGCTCATGGAGGATCCTCTGTAGATCTAGCCATTTTTTCTTTACATTTAGCTGGAATTTCTTCTATTTTAGGAGCAATTAATTTTATTACTACTATTATTAATATACGTATTAATAATATATCTTTTGATCAAATACCTTTATTTATTTGAGCTGTTGGAATTACAGCCTTATTATTATTATTATCTTTACCTGTTTTAGCTGGAGCCATTACTATATTATTAACAGATCGAAATTTAAATACTTCTTTTTTTGATCCTGCAGGAGGTGGTGATCCAATTTTATATCAACATTTATTTTGATTTTTTGGGCATCCTGAAGTTTATATTTTAATTTTACCTGGATTTGGAATTATTTCTCATATTATTTCACAAGAAAGAGGAAAAAAAGAAACTTTTGGATCATTAGGAATAATTTATGCAATAATAGCAATTGGATTATTAGGATTTATTGTTTGAGCTCATCATATATTTACAGTAGGTATGGATATTGATACTCGAGCTTATTTTACTTCTGCAACTATAATTATTGCTGTTCCCACAGGAATTAAAATTTTTAGTTGATTAGCTACTTTACATGGAACTCAAATTAATTTTAATCCTCCAATATTATGAAGATTAGGATTTGTGTTTTTATTTACAGTAGGGGGATTAACTGGAGTAATTCTAGCTAATTCATCTATTGATATTACACTACATGATACTTATTATGTTGTAGCTCATTTTCATTATGTATTATCTATAGGAGCTGTATTTGCTATTTTTGGGGGATTTATTCATTGATATCCTTTATTCTCTGGGTTAACTATAAATTCTTTTTACTTAAAAATTCAATTTATATCTATATTTATTGGAGTAAATATAACTTTTTTTCCTCAACATTTCTTAGGTTTAGCTGGTATACCTCGTCGATACTCTGATTATCCTGATAGTTTTATCTCTTGAAATATTATTTCTTCATTAGGGTCATATATCTCATTATTATCAATATTTTTAATAATAATTATTATTTGAGAATCAATAATTAACCCACGATTAATCTTATTTTCATTAAATATACCATCATCTATTGAATGATATCAAAATTTACCTCCAGCTGAACATTCTTATAATGAATTACCTATTTTAAGAAACTTCTAATATGACAGATTATATGTAATGGATTTAAACCCCATTTATAAAGGATTTCCTTTTTTTAGAAATGGCAACATGATCTAATTTTAATTTTCAAAACGGAGCTTCACCATTAATAGAACAAATCATTTTTTTTCATGATCATACATTAATTATTTTAATTATTATTACTATTTTAGTTTTATATTTAACTATTTATTTATTTTTTAATAAATATATTAATCGATTTTTATTAGAAAATCAATTAATTGAATTAATTTGAACTATTTTACCAGCTATTACTTTAATTTTTATTGCTCTTCCATCTCTACGATTACTTTATCTTTTAGATGAAATAAATAATCCCTTAATTACTATTAAATCTATTGGACACCAATGATATTGAAGTTATGAGTATTCAGATTTTAACAATATTGAATTTGATTCTTATATAATTCAAGAAAGTGAAAATTTAAATAATTTTCGATTATTAGATGTAGATAATCGAATTATTTTACCTATAAATAATCAAATTCGAATTTTAATTACAGCTACAGATGTAATTCATTCATGAACTATTCCTTCATTAGGTGTAAAAGTTGATGCTAATCCAGGTCGATTAAATCAATCAAGATTTTTTATTAATCGACCTGGAATTTTTTATGGTCAATGCTCAGAAATTTGTGGCGCTAATCATAGATTTATACCAATTGTTATTGAAAGAATTTCTATTAAAAATTTTATTAATTGAGTAAATAATTATTCATTAGATGACTGAAAGCAAGTAATGGTCTCTTAAACCAATTTATAGTAAATTAGCATTTACTTCTAATGAAAAGAATTAGTTAAATTCATAACATAAATATGTCAAATTTAAATTATTATATTAATAATATTCTTTTATCCCTCAAATAATACCTATTAATTGAATTTTATCTTTTTTATTTTTTATTATTATTTTTATTTTATTTAATATTATAAATTATTATATTTTTAATTATAATTTTTTTAAAAAAATTAATAATTTTAAAAAAATTAATAAAAACATAAATTGAAAATGATAAATAATTTATTTTCAATTTTTGACCCATCAACAAATTTATTTTTACTACCTTTAAATTGAATTAGAACATTTATTGGATTAATGTTTATCCCATATTCATTTTGATTTATTCCTAACCGACATTTTATATTTTGAAATATTATTATTTCAAAATTACATAATGAATTTAAAATTTTATTAGGAAATAATAACAATAATAAAATTTATGGATCAACATTTATTTTTATTTCATTATTTTCTTTTATTTTATTTAATAATTTTTTAGGTTTATTTCCTTATATTTTTACAAGAACAAGTCATTTAACAATTTCTTTATCCCTATCTTTCACACTATGATTAAGATTTATAATTTATGGATGAATTAATAATACACAACATATATTTACTCATTTAATCCCTCAAGGAACTCCTTCTATTTTAATACCATTTATAGTATTAATTGAAACAATTAGTAATATTATTCGACCAGGAACTTTAGCTGTACGTTTAACAGCTAATATAATTGCAGGACATTTATTATTAACTTTATTAAGAGGAAGAAGAAGAATTTTATCTAATTATTTATTAATTATTTTAATTTTATTACAAATTTTATTATTAACTTTAGAAACAGCAGTAGCAATTATTCAATCTTATGTAATTACTGTATTAAGAACTCTTTATTCTAGTGAAGTAAATTAATGTCATTAAATCATAATCATCCATATCACTTAGTTGATTTTAGTCCATGACCTTTAACTAGAGCTATTGGAACAATAACATTAGTTACAGGTTTAGTTAAATGATTTCATAATTTTAATATAAATTTATTAATTTTAGGGTATATTATTGTTATTTTATCTATATATCAATGATGACGAGATATTTATCGAGAAAGAACTCTTCAAGGTAATCATACTATATTAGTATCAAATGGTATGCGATGAGGAATAATTTTATTTATTATTTCTGAAGTATTCTTTTTCATTTCTTTTTTTTGAGCTTTTTTTCACAGAAGTCTATCACCTAATATTGATATTGGATCTATATGACCCCCAATAAATATTTCCCCATTTAATCCTTTTCAAATTCCCTTACTTAATACAATTATTTTAATTACATCAGGTATAACTGTAACATGAGCTCATCATGCCTTAATAGAAAATAATTTCACACAAACTTCACAAAGTTTATTTATCACAGTCAATTTAGGAATTTATTTTACTATTTTACAAGCTTATGAATATATTGAAGCATCTTTCTCAATTGCAGATAGAATTTATGGATCAACATTTTTTATAGCAACTGGATTTCATGGATTACATGTAATTATTGGAACAACCTTTTTATTAATTTGTTATATTCGACATTTAAATAATCATTTTTCTATAAATCATCATTTTGGATTTGAAGCTGCAGCTTGATATTGACATTTTGTTGATGTAGTTTGATTATTTTTATATATTTCTATTTATTGATGAGGTAATTAATTATTTATATAATATATTTAGTATATTTGACTTCCAATCAAAAAGTTTAAATTTAATTTAATATAAATAATTATTTTATTATTAAATTTATTTATTATTTTTTTTTTTATTAGAAATATTTTTATAATTTTAGCTTTAATTATTTCAAAAAAATCGCTCATAGATCGAGAAAAGTGTTCACCATTTGAATGTGGATTTGATCCTAAATCTTTGGCTCGAATTCCTTTTTCTTTACATTTTTTTTTAATTACTGTAATTTTTTTAATTTTTGATGTAGAAATTGCATTAATTTTTCCAATTATCCCCTTATTTAAAATTGTTAACTTTATTATTTGAACTAAAATTAGAATATTTTTTATTTTAATATTATTAATTGGATTATTTCATGAATGAAATCAAAATATACTTAATTGAATTAATTAAGAATTATAGTTTATAAAAACATTTGATTTGCATTCAAAAAATATTGATATTTCAATTTATTTTAAAAAATAAGAAGCAATTTTGCATTTAATTTCGACTTAAAAGACAGAGTCATTTACTCCTTATTTATTAATTGAAACCAAATAGAGGTATATCACTGTTAATGATAAAATTGAATAATTAAATTCCAATTAAATTAATTAAGAAATATATTATTAATTAAGCTGCTAACTTAATTTATAGTGAATTATATCATTAATATTTCTTTATATAATTTTAATTTATATAGTTTAAATTAAAACATTACATTTTCATTGTAAATATAAAATAAATATTTTTATAAATAATTTTATTTAAAGATTATAATAATCACTTTAATAGCTTCAATATTATGCTCTAAATTTAAGCTATTTAAATAAATTATTAACATTAAAAATAATATTATTATTCAAATAACAAATCTAAATAAATAAATTTTTAAATTTCTTAAATGAAAAATAAAATAAATAGAAGAATAATTTTTTATAATATTATATATTCCATAACCTCTATAAATTTCACTTCACCCTATATCAATATTTTTTATTAATTTTTGACCTAAATTTAAAAAATTATATCTTAAACCATAAGTTGATAAAGTTGGTATAAATCATATTATTGATAAAAAACATCTTAAATTATAAGTTAAAATAAATTTATTAATAGAATAAATGTTTATTACTCTTATTAATAATCCCATTAATATACCTATAATTCTAACATAAATAACTATTAATTTTAAATTTATAGGTAAATAAATTATGTAAGGATAACTAAAAATTAATCATCTTAATATTCTTCCTGAAATTAATCTTATTATTAATAAAACTAATATTCTTTTTAATATAATATAATCTTCATCATATAAATTAAAAGTTCTTAATAAATTATAATCATTTAATATTAAATATATTAATAAACGAATAGTATAAAATATTGTTAAACCTGTAGAAATATAATATAAATAAAAAATAAATAAATTTAAATTTGTTATACTAACTATCTCTAAAATTAAATCTTTAGAATAAAATCCAGCTAAAAAAGGAATACCACATAAAGCTAAATTAGAAATATTTATACATAATCTAGTTAATGGAATATAAATTCTAATTCCACCTATTAAACGAATATCTTGATTATTATTTATTATATGAATAATTATCCCAGAACATATAAATAATAAAGCTTTAAATATAGCATGTGTAAGTAAATGAAAAAAAGCTAAATTTCCAAATCCTATTCTTAAAATTCTTATTATTAAACCTAATTGTCTTAAAGTTGATAAAGCAACAATTTTTTTTAAATCAAACTCATAATTAGCCGAAATTCCAGCTATAAATATAGTTAAACCAGATAATAATAATAAAACTTTTAAAAAAAAAATATTATTTAATAACTCATTAAATCGAATTAATAAATAAACACCCGCAGTTACTAAAGTAGAAGAATGAACTAAAGCTGATACTGGTGTAGGGGCAGCCATAGCTGCAGGTAACCAAGATCTAAATGGAATCTGAGCTCTTTTTGTTATAGAAGCTAAAATAATTATAATACCTACTAAATTTATTGAATAATCATTTATTATAAAATTTAAATAAAAAATATAATTTCATCTACCATAATTTATTATTCAAGAAATTACTATTAAAATTATTACATCTCCAATACGATTTGATAATGCAGTTAATATTCCAGCATTATAAGATTTCATATTTTGATAATAAATTACTAAACAATAAGAAACTAATCCTAACCCATCTCAACCTAAAAAAATTCTAATAATATTTGGGCTAATAATTAATAAAATTATAGAAAAAACAAATAATAAAACTAAAATAATAAATCGATTTAAATTAATTTCAGAGGATATATATCTTTTTCTATAAAAAATTACTGAAGAAGAAATCAATCTAACAAATATTATAAATAATAAAGATATTCAATCTAATAAAATAGACATAACAATATTTATTGAATTAAATGAAATAATTTCTCATTCTAAAAATATAATAAAATTTTCCATAATAAAATAAATCATAAAAAAAAAATTAATTAATATAAAAAAAAATAAAAAAAAAAATCTAATAAAACAAATTGAAGGGTTTATAAAAAAATTGTAATTTATTTTTTTAATTCAAATAATTTAAAAAGATATTTGTTCTTAACTTTGACTCCACAAATCAATATTTTTATAAACTATTTAAATAAAATCAAATTATTGAATAATCAATTTTTAAAACTAATATATTTAAAGGTAATCAATGTAAAATTAATATTAAATATTCTCGAGATACTCCTATATAAAATCTATAAATATTTAAACTATATTTTCCATGTTGAGAAAATGAGTATAAATATAATCTATAAGCAGCTCTAAAAAAAGAAATTAATATTAATATAATTATAGAAATTTTTGATCATCTTACTAAACTAATAATTAAACTAATTTCTCCTATTAAATTCAAAGATGGAGGGGCAGCTATATTTGAAGATAATAATAAAAATCATCACATTCTTATTGAAGGTATAAAATTTATTATCCCTTTATTTAAATATAATCTTCGTCTATTTAAACGTTCATAATTAATATTAGATAAACAAAATATACCTGATGAACATAAACCATGACCAATTATTATAATATAAGCTCCTAAAAATCCTCAATAATTTATAGTAAAAATTCCCCCAATTACTAATCCCATATGAGCAACAGATGAATAAGCAATTAAAGATTTAATATCAATTTGACATAAACATTTTAAACTAATAAAACTTCCACCGACTAAACTAATAATAATTCAAATATAATTTAATTTAAAATTTACTTCTTGTATAAAAATTATTACACGTAATAAACCATATCCTCCTAGCTTTAATATAACTCCTGCTAAAATTATAGAGCCAGAAATTGGGGCTTCAACATGAGCTTTAGGTAATCATAAATGAATAAAATATATTGGTATTTTAACTAAAAATGCTATAATTATCGAGATATATAATAATATATTATTAAAATTATAAAATTTTAATAAATATATTATTAAACAATCCGTTTTATTAAAAATATAAAAAATCCCTAAAAGTATTGGTAAAGATATAAATAAAGTATAAAATAATAAATATATCCCAGCTTGAATACGTTCTGGTTGATATCCTCAACCAATAATTAATATTAATGTGGGGATTAATCTCCCCTCAAAAAATAAATAAAATATAAATAAATTTATTACTCTAAAAGTTAAATATAATATTATTAATAATAATAAAATATTTAACAAAAAAAAATTAATATATATATTTCTTTTATATAAATTTTCACTTGCTATAATTATTAATGAACAAATTCAAATTCTTAATAAAATTAACCCAAATGAAATTATATCACAACCAAATATATATCTTAAATTTCTAAAATTTCTGATTATTACTGATAAATTTATAAATAACATTATTATAAAAAACAATATTATTTGAACCATTCAAAATATTTTTTTTTTAAAAATTAAAAATATCATAAATATTATTATAAATAAAAATTTTATCATTAAATTAAATTAAATCTTTGAAAATAATCATTTCCATGTGTTCGAATCAAAGAAACTAAAATAGATAACCCTAAAGCCCCCTCACATACTGATAAAACTAAAAAAATTATTAATATATATATATTATAATCAATTATTCTTAAATATATTATTAATATAAAATAAATTCTTAATACAATAAATTCTAATCTTATTAAAACAATTAATAAATGTTTTTGTTTAGAAACAAAAATTATATTCCCAATAATAAATATAATAAAAATAATCATATAAGTTCTTATTATCATTTGTTTTTATAGTTTAATAAAAAACACTGGTCTTGTAAATCAAAAATAAGAATTTTCTTTAAAAACTTCAAAGAAAAAGAAATATCTTTATCTATAATCTCCAAAATTATTATTTTTAAAAAACTATTCTTTGATATTACAAAAATATTACTATCATTATTAGTATTAATTATTTCAATTTTTATATTTTTTATTAATCATCCTTTATCAATAGGAATACTTATTTTAATTCAAACTCTTATTTTATGTTTATTATCTGGAATATTAATTAATACTTATTGATTTTCTTATATTTTATTTTTAACTTTTTTAGGGGGATTACTTGTTTTATTTATTTATGTATCCAGAATTGCATCAAATGAAATTTTTAGATCAAATTTTTTTAATAAAATTTCAATTTTATTATTTTTTATAATTATATTTATAATAAGTATTTTTTTTATAAATAATTTAAATTGAATAAATATTAATTTTAATCAAGAAATAAATAAATTTTTTAATATTATAATTTTTTTTAATGTTGAAAATAATATTAACTTATCAAAATTATATAATGAACAAACATATTTTTTAATAATAATGATAATTATTTATTTATTTATTACTTTAATTGCAGTAGTAAAAATCACTAATATTTTTTTTGGGCCTTTACGACCTTTTAATTAAATGATAACTATATTTAAATCTATACGAAAAACTCATCCTATTATAAAAATTATTAATGGGTCATTAATTGATATACCTACCCCCTCAAATATTTCATCTTGATGAAATTTTGGATCTTTATTAGGATTATGTTTAATTATTCAAATTATTACTGGTCTTTTTCTTACAATATATTATACAGCTAATATCGAATTAGCTTTTTATAGAGTAAATTATATTTGTCGAAATGTAAACTATGGCTGAATAATTCGTACATTACATGCTAATGGAGCATCTTTTTTTTTTATTTGTGTTTATTTACATATTGGACGAGGAATTTATTATGAATCATTTAATTTAATATATACGTGAATAATTGGTGTAATTATTTTATTTTTACTTATAGCAACAGCATTTATAGGATATGTTTTACCTTGAGGGCAAATATCTTTTTGAGGGGCAACAGTTATTACTAATTTATTATCAGCAATCCCTTACTTAGGGACTATATTAGTAAATTGAATTTGAGGAGGATTTGCTGTTGATAATGCAACATTAACTCGATTTTATACATTTCATTTTTTATTACCTTTTATTGTTTTAATAATAGTTATAATTCATTTGTTATTTCTCCATCAAACTGGATCTAATAATCCATTAGGAATTAATAGAAATTTAGATAAAATTCCTTTTCATCCATTTTTTTCATTCAAAGATTTAATTGGATTTATCATTTTACTTATAATATTAATTTTATTAACTTTAACTAATCCTTATTTATTAGGAGATCCTGATAATTTTATTCCGGCTAATCCTTTAGTCACCCCAATTCATATTCAACCTGAATGATATTTTTTATTTGCATATGCAATTTTACGATCAATTCCTAATAAATTAGGAGGGGTAATTGCTTTAGTGATATCTATTTTAATTTTAATTATTTTACCATTTACTTATAATAAAAAAATTCAAGGGATTCAATTTTATCCTATTAATCAAATTTTATTTTGATTTATGGTAACTACAGTAATTCTTTTAACTTGAATTGGAGCACGACCTGTTGAAGATCCTTATGTAATTACTGGACAAATTTTAACAGTTATTTATTTTTCTTATTTTATTATTAACCCAATTATAAATAAATTTTGAGATAAAATAATTTTTTACTAATTAATGAGCTTGTTTAAAGCATTTGTTTTGAAAACTTAAGAAAGAATTTTTATTCTATTAATTTATACTAAATTTATTTTTTAGTTTAATAAAATTTTTAACCCAATAAATAATAATAAAAAATTTAATGAAACTGGTAAATAACTTTTTCAACATAAATATATTAATTTATCATAACGATATCGAGGTAAAGTTCCTCGAATTCAGATAAATATAAAAGAAACTATTGCTAATTTTAAATAAAACAATAAATTTATTCTATAACCGCCTATATACATTATTACAAATAATATTCTTATAAATAAAATTATCGAATATTCAGCTAAAAAAATTAAAGCAAACCCCCCTCTTCTATATTCTACATTAAACCCTGAAACTAATTCACTTTCCCCTTCAGCAAAATCAAAAGGAGTTCGATTAGTTTCAGCTATTAATGAGGATAAAAAACATATTCTTAAAGGAAATATAATAAAAATAAACCAAATTTTTATTTGATAATAATTTAAATTTATTAAATTAAATCTTATTATTATAATTAATCTAGACATTATAATTAAAGCTAATCTAACTTCATAGGAGATTGTTTGAGCAACAGCTCGTAATCCACCCAATAATGAATAATTTGAATTAGAAGATCAACCAGCTATTAATAATACATAAACTCCTAAACTAATACAACATAAAAAAAATAATATACCCAAATTAAAAGAAATTAAATTAAAATAATAAGGGATTAATATTCAAATAACTAAAGATAAAATAAACCCAATTACTGGAGATAAATAATAAAATAAATAATTAGAATAATTTGGATAAATTATTTCTTTAGAAAATAATTTTACACCATCAGAAAAAGGCTGTAATAACCCCATAAATCCTAATTTATTAGGGCCTTTACGAATTTGAATATACCCTAAAACTTTTCGCTCTAATAAAGTTAAAAATGCTAATCTAATTAATACACCAATAACTAAGATAATTAAACCAATTAAAATATTTACTAAATCAATTATTATCATTTACTATCTACATAATTTAAAATTATATATAAACGAATTCTAAAATCATCACAATTATCTGTCAAAATAGTTATAATCTAATTAATAAAATTCTTTTAATAAAATTATTTTAAATATTTGATCCTTTCGTACTAAAATATTTTATTTATTTAAAGATAGAAACCAACCTGGCTTACACCGGTTTGAACTCAGATCATGTAAGATTTTAATGATCGAACAGATCAAAAATTTAAACTTTTGCATTTAATTTTTATCTTAATCCAACATCGAGGTCGCAAACTTTTTTTTTTATTTGAACTAAAAAAAAATATTACGCTGTTATCCCTAAGGTAATTTATTCTTATAATCATAAATAATGGATCATTTAATCATTTATTTTTGTTAAATTTTACAAAAAGTTTATTAAATTTTTTTATCACCCCAATAAAATAATTTAAAAAATTTTTATGACTTATTTTATATTTTATAAAAAATTTTTATATTATTAAACTCTATAGGGTCTTCTCGTCTTTTAAATTTATTTTAGCTTTTTAACTAAAAAATTAAGTTTTAAATTTAACTTAGAGACAGTTTATATTTCATTCAATCTTTCATTCAAGTCTTCAATTAAAAGACTATTGATTATGCTACCTTTGTACAGTCAATATACTGCAGCCCTTTAATTATTATCAGTGGGCAGATTAGACTTTAAATTATTATTCAAAAAGACATGTTTTTGATAAACAAGTGAATATATAATTTTGCCGAATTCCTTTAAATTACTTTATTTCTAATTATATATTTTATTTATTATTTATACTAATTTTATCATTATATCTTTTATTTTTTTATTGGACAATATTTTTTTATAAAAAATTAAATTTTAATTAAATTTTATTTATTTTAAAATATTTTTTAATAAATTTTAATTTTTAAACAATTTAAATTTTAAAAATTTTAAAATTTTTTAATTTTATTATAAAAATTTAATTTAAAGCTTATCCCTTAAAATATTTAAATTTTTATTATAAAAATTATTATTAATTAATTTTTATTTTATAAAAATTTTAAAATTAAATTTTTTTCTAAAAAAATTAGATATATTTAAAAACGATTAACATTTCATTTCAAATTAATTATTTAAAATAATTATGTCACATTAACTTTTTTAATTAATTATCTCTTTTAAATTCGAAATTTTTTTAAGAAAAAAATTTTTTTAATAAACTCTGATACACAAGATACAATAATTTAAATTTACTTTTTATTAATTTTATTTTTATTTATTTCAAATTTATTTTACAATACTAATTAACTATAAAATTTATAATTTTTTCTATATAAATACTTTAACCCCCATTATTATATTTTATATTAAAATTATTTTTATTATTTTTTATTTTATTAATTTTATTTTTTCAAATTAATTAATTAATTTTTAATTTCTTTTCAATGTAAATGAAATACTTATTTTCAAGCTCTAATTTGTTCATTCTAGAAACACTTTCCAGTACTTCTACTTTGTTACGACTTATTTCAACTTTTAAATGAAAGTGACGGGCAATATGTACATATTTTAATTTTTAATCATTTTATTAAATTAAATAAAATTACATTTAAATCCACTTTTTATTAATTTTTACAAAATTAATTTCCATTTAAATAAATTTATTGTAATCCATTATATTCTTAATTATAATCTGCATCTTGATCTGAATTAATTTATATAAAAAATTTTAAATATTATTTTTATTTAAAAATATTTTTTTAACAACGATATACAAAATTTTAAATCAAGTAAATTTATTCGTGGATTATCAATTATTAAACAGATTCCTCTAAATGAACTAAAATACCGCCAAATTATTTAAGTTTCAATAAATAATTATTTACTATTTTAGTATTTTTATTAAAAATTTTATAGTAGGGTATCTAATCCTAGTTTAATTATAAATTTATTAAATCATAAATTTTTTATAAAATTTTATTAAATTAAAATTTTACCTAATAATTTAATGTTTAATTTAAATTTATTAATTAATTATTATAAACTAAAAAAATTCAATTTAATTTTTGTATAACCGCAACTGCTGGCACAAAATTTGTTATTAATTTAAATATTACTAAATCTTAATTTCTTAAATTTTTAAATTTAATTACTACCTTAATTATTAATTATTTTTAAAATAATTAAAAATTCTTACTAAAATTTGTATGTAAAATAAATTTATAATGAATTTCTTAAATCATAAAATTTTATTTATTAATAAAAAATTTACCATAGAATTTTTTTTTTTTTTTTTTATATTAAATTTAATAATATTATTAAATATTTAATATTTTCTGAATTTATTTTTTGTAATATCAATATTAAAAATTAATATTAAGCTAACTACATATAGCTCTATTTAGATAGTAAAATATTTAAATAATTTATATTAAATAAATTTTATTTAATATATATATATATATATATATATATATATATTATACATATATTATAAATATATTATATGAATATTTTTATATAAATATGTTATTAAACCATTCTTAATTTTTTTTTTAATAAATATAAAATA